TGCATCCCTATAGTCCCATATTTAGTAATTCCTGAACTATTTCTTCTGTATTGAGGATCATCGAAATAAGCAAGAATACTATTTCTACGAAAAATACCATTTATGGGTATTTCAATCGAAATACCGGAAGGGGGTGGTAGTTCTTTTTCTCGTTCTTGAAGTGATTCAAATTGAATGATGAATCCATTTCTTCGCCTCTTTGCCAATAAATCAGAATTACCGTGGAAAATAGCAGGATCTGTGAGATTAGATTGACCCGTACATAGGATTGGATTAAGTTCTGAATAATCAGGAATTCCGCTTTCGTTTTTACCAGAGAGATCCGGACCATAAAATTTTTGTCTCACTTTATCATTATTTACTGAAAGGCTAGAAATATATCTTCTTTCGACAGAAAGAGAATGAACGTTAATTTGATCTTGATCCTTGTAGAGTGAAAAAGGGACTACACTGCATCCGCACGAACCTCCTGATAATATCCATAAATGACTTGTTTTTGGTAAGAGATGGACATTACTATATGTAAATTCGGGTGCATGGTACACATCAGTACTCCAATGCATTTCCCCCTCTGAGTCAGAATAAATATGTTTTCGAACCCTCTCTTTTAAATTAAGAGTGTATGTTCCCGCGCGAATCTCAGCAATCACTTGTTCTGATTCTACATATTGATCGTTTTGAACTAAAAGTAAACTTTTGGGTGGAATAGTGACGTTATGTATAATATCCTCACTCTCAATAGTTAGATACAAGTCTATATAACATAAAAACGCAGGATGCCCATGACGTGTACGTGTGGGATGAACCAAATCCTCATTGAATTTGATTTTTCCATTAGAAGGAGCTCGTATATGTTCTGCAGTCCCCCCTGTGAATACTCCGCCGGTATGAAAAGTTCTTAATGTTAGTTGAGTGCCCGGTTCTCCAATAGATTGACCCGCAATAATACCTACGGCTTCTCCCAATTCGACCAGGTCCCCGTGAGTAGGACTTCGTCCATAACATAATCGGCAGATCCAAGATGTACTCCTACAAGTAAAGGGAGTCCGAATAGATATCGGTTGTGTTTGAAAGGTTATGAATCGATTGATAAGTCCAATACCAATATCTTGATTTCGTATGCCAATGCATCGCGGGCCCATATATATATCGTCCGCTAATACACGACCAATTAATGTTTGGATAAAAATTCTTTCCGGAATCATCCTATTTTCAGGACTCACTGAAATCCCTCGGATGGTTCCACAATCGGTTCTACGTACAACAATGTGTTGAACGACTTCAACAAGTCTGCGTGTAAGATATCCAGCATCCGATGTTCGTACAGCAGTATCCACAACTCCTTTACGCGCTCCGTAGCAAGAAATTATATATTCCGTTAAGGACAGCCCCTCACGTAAATTGCTTTGAATGGGTAAATCAATCATTTGTCCTTGTGGATCGGACATTAATCCTCTCATACCTACTAATTGGTGTACTTGAGATGCATTTCCTCGAGCTCCCGAAAAAGACATTATATGGACTGGATTAAAAGGGTCAGTCATCCTAAAATTAGGATTCATTTCTTGTCGCAAATATTCACTTGTAGCATACCATATCTCAATGGACTGGCGTAATTTTTCTACTGCGTGTACGTTTCCATAATGATGGTGTTTTTCCAAAATCAAACTTTGTTGTTCAGCATCTTGGACTAGCCATCCCTTAGAAGGGATTGTTAAAAGATCATCAATTCCTAATGAAATGGATGTAGCAGTGGCCTGCTGGAACCCCAGAGTCTTTATTTGATCCAGGATGTGTGATGTATATGCCATTCCGAAGTGATCTATTAATCTGCTAATAAGTCGTTTAATGGCAGTTCCATCTATCACTTTATTGTGAAAGACCAGATCGGCCCGTTCCGCCATAAGTACCTCCATATTACGCTGAGTGGGGTTCGACAATAGGTTTGAGGTTTGAGTCAATGATTGGAAAACTTCCTTTTCTCGATCTTGATTCGCGTAGAAATTCAGGACCTATGGTCCTAGTTGAACCGGAGAGAACAAAATTCATACCGGTGTCATATAATTACTTAGCTGAGTGAGATACCAGAGGATTACGTACCATATGAGCAGGCCCGGCAAAATCCTTGTATAGCCTCTTCGATTTCTCGATAAAGAGAAATATGACCAACAGTGGTTCGAATGTATATACAAAGAATTTCTTTTTTTATACTTTTGACTATTAGATAGTACCCGTAAATCTCATGATGGGTACCCAAAGATTCATAGTGAACTTCGATAGGAGCTTCTCTTGAAGCAATAACGCGTTGATCTAGTCGCCAGCGGAGCCACAAAGGACTATCTAAATTGATTCTTTTCTGGCGATAAGCTCCAATTGCATCATAGGAATTACAAAAAAAGGGTTCTTTCGTATATTTATAGTTATTATTGAAAATTTTTTCATTTTGATTATTTTTGCGATTACATGGATTATACCGATTTGCACAAATACCTCGGCGATT